ACCAAGCTGCGCTACATCCCTTTCAATTGGTTTACAGTGTCATTGTAGAGAATTCCTGCCTTGTTTTCCACATCCTTCTTATTTTTTATTGGTATATCAAATTAATTTCTTATTTTTTTGTCTCATATCAGATAACAAACATATAATTAAAAATTTACTTTTTTTACGAAAATTCTAAAAATTGAAATTTTATATAAAAGGCGTTTACATTTGAAAATGGAATCTATAAGATCGTTCTAGTAGACAATATTTCAATTCTAATTTTAAAAATGGGGGGGGGTTACGTATACAAGAACTTCGTAACTACATGTACATCTGTAGTTATATATATTACTATATATAATGTAATACAATAAAGAAGAAAGAAGGAGGATTTCAAATGCGAGATCTAAAAACATATCTTTCCGTAGCGCCGGTACTAAGTACTCTATGGTTCGTTTCATTAGCAGGTTTATTAATAGAGATTAATCGTTTATTTCCAGATGCATTAACATTTCCCTTTTTTTAATTATAGTTATTAACATCAGAAGGGGTGAAAAAATTTAGAGATACAATCAACGATCTGGGACTAATTATCCCCCCACCTTTTTTTTTTCTAATTTTTTTTTAGAATCAATTAGAAAAAGGTGGGTTCAGGATTTATTAATAGAACGAAAAAAAGGTGTTGCTAGGGAAATAGTATCCTACGAGATACTTAAAAAAATACTGTACAAAGATTTTAAATATAGTTTTCAAAAAATCATTGTATTGCTTATTATTTTATTTTTCTTTAATTACTAAATAATTTAATATTCATTGCAACAAAATATTTCCGAATTTTTTTTAGTTAACAGCTTCTATTTTTTTGGTTCTTGTTCTTTCTGGATCCTAAAATTAAAATAGAAGATTGGGGTGAATCATAAATCCAAAGGAGGTCTCATGGCCAAGGGTAAAGATGTTCGAGTAACAATTATTTTGGAATGTACCTGTTGTGTTCGAAATGATATTAAGAAAGAATCGGCGGGAATTTCCAGATATATTACTCAAAAGAATCGGCATAACACCCCTAGTCGATTGGAATTGAGAAAATTCTGTCCCTATTGTTATAAACATACAATTCACGGGGAAATAAAGAAATAGATAAAATTGAGTGCTTGTATGTCAACTGTTATTTTAAGAACAGGAATAATGATAGTATCTATATATATTACATATATATATAAATAAATAAACAAATAAATCAATAGAAATAAATCTAATCCTATATTCTTAATTCTATATAGAAACTCTATCCTATAATAGAATAGAAATCGTTTTTATTTTGATCCGATCAAAATAGGATTTTAGAGATAAGGAATAACAAAATTATGAATAAATCTAAGCGACTTTTTACTAAATCCAAGCGATCTTTTCGTAGGCGTTTGCCCCCGATCCAATCGGGGGATCGAATTGATTATAGAAACATGAGTTTAATTAGTCGATTTATTAGTGAACAAGGCAAAATATTATCTAGACGGGTGAATAGAGTGACTTTAAAACAACAACGATTAATTACTATTGCTATAAAACAAGCTCGTATTTTATCTTTGTTACCTTTTCTTAATAATCAGAAACAATTTGAAAGAAGTGAGTCGACCCCTAGAACTACTAGCCTTAGAACCAGAAAAAAATAGACTTATTCTTCAATTGAATAACAATTCCAATGTGAAGGAATTAAAAAAGAGATTAATTTTTTGTTCGAAAAATCCAATCAAGAATCAAAATTTGATTGTTACGTCTGTGTCTGTCATAAAAAACAAAAGAAAAGAATCGTCGAAAATAAAAAGAAAAACTCTTTTTTTAGCGACTATTTACCCTCTTTTTGTTTTTTATAATACTAATTTCTACTCTACCTTCCCGAGCTCATTCTCCTTAGAACTCTATTTCCAATATTTTAGTGGGTTTCCTCCAACCCCCTTATTTTTTGATCTCATTCGAAATCGTATAAAGACAACTCCTATTTAATAGAGCTATTTGTGCAAGTATTTTCCGATTAAGAAGTAATTGCTTCTTGTACAGATTGTGTATGAATCGGTTATAACTATAGAATACCCCCGTTTCGTGAATTACGGCATTTATTCGAGTTATCCATAAACGACGAAAATCTCTTTTTCTTTTACCCCTATCCCGATGAGCCGAAACTAAAGCTCTTATTCTCTGTTGAGTCATAGTTCGTGTAAGTCGTGAATGAGCCCCTCGAAAGCTTGATGCAAATAAACGAAGTTTTGTTCTGCGCCTCCGAGCTATATATCCGCGTTTAATTCTAGTCATTGAATAAATCAAACTTTGATGAATAACTAATTCTTTTTTTAGTTATTCTTTTCCCCTTTACTAGTCTATTAATAACCACACGAATTATTCCAATGTATAAAAAAAAATTCCAATGGCTTTTGCTACTCTAACCTTCCCCACCACTATTTTTTGCTAGGTATTTTCCTTTGCTTTGAAAGGAGAAATTGCCTTGATACTTAATAAAAAAAAAAAATAACTACAAAAAGTAGTAAATATAAATGGATAAATAGTGGGTTCCATCGTTTCTATGGTTACTTCTAAAACGGTGAGGTCCTCTCTATACACCGGAGCTCCTTCTTTTAATTAATCAATACTATTGGTAACTTGTACAATTCACATTCTTTGGCTCTACCCCATGAATATTCCAGTAATAGGTCTTTCACAATGAGATCCACTTTATACAGTAACGGTATTTCATTTTAAAATTTGATTTGGTCGTTTACCCTGTTAGTCCGTTCTTTTCTTTCAAGAGTGGAATCTTTTTAATAAAAAATGTAATTTCCCCCGCTTAATGGATAACCATTTGTTATCATTGGGGGTTTTCTAAAAAATGGAGTTGATTGGATTTGCACCAATGTAAACCATAAGTTTCAGACACAATAGAAGATATGAGCGATCTATCTTTTTTAAATAATGAATCGAGTTCCTACATTATATTTTATTCAAAGGTACTGATCCTTGATATTTAAAAAAGAATTTCCTTTTTGTGTCTCAGTCTCAGTCTATGATCTAACTAAACGAGTCGCACATACACCCGAGTACATGTTCCTCGTCGCTGAGGGCATCCCCGAAGCGCTGGGGATTTCGTGACATTTCGGATTGGCTGTCTTGTATTTCTAATAAGTTGTTTAATGGTTGGCATACGGAATCATATAAATAATGAATGGGCTGGTTTAGATTGGTTCTAACCGGCTAATTCTGAATTACTTCTCTTCAAGATTCTCTTCAATATAAAAAAAATATATATTGAAGAGAATATGAAACTACACCTTTAATATAAAAAAATATCAAATTATAAATTGTAGATTTGCATGAAATCGCTCTTATTTTTTATTGAACCGCTACAAGATCAACAATTCCATGAGCTTGGGCTTCTGTTGCTGACATAAAAACATCCCTTTCCATGTCTTCGGATACAACCCATATAGGTTTGCCCGTTCTTTGTACATAAACCCTTGTGATGGTTTCGCGAAGTTTTAGTAGTTCTTCCGCTTCCAAGATAAATTCTCCCGTTTGTGCCTCATAAAACGAACTAGCGGGTTGATGGATCATTACCCTGATGATAGAATAGAAAAGGTTCTTCTATTTCGCAGAACGAGGCGAGATAACCAAAAAAGCAGAGAAAATTGAAAAACCGTACAGGCTTTTTTTGTGCATTGCATACGGCTCCACAATGGAATTTACGTTTTTTTGACCCTTTCTTTTCGGCGAACGAAAACAAAATATAGGTTGTATTATACGCAGATCCATAAATGATCCAATTACCATCCTTCTTTTTTGTAGGAGTAAAAAAAATACTATGATGGTTCCGTTGCTTTATATATCATTTTTTTGATTCGTCTATGATTCAGCAATCCCAAAGTGTCTTTTTTAATATAAATTTTGTAAATAAGCTTCCGGTGTGAAAACAAAGTTTGTGACGCTGAGATGTGCCCGAATAGGTAAGATATCATTTGAAATACCCCTTCCTTATCTCATACTACTCTTTCAATATATAATCTAAAAATTTTTTTAATCTCAAAAATTTCATATCGAATTCGAAGTGCCATGCTATTATTACTTAACTAATTCATATTTCTGGTGGCGAAGGCATAGTATTTTTTCTCTAAAAAAAAAAAAAAACTCATTGGCGCCAAGCGTGAGGGAATGCTATACGTTTGGTAATTGCCCCTCCGACTAGGATAAAGGATGCTATTGAAGCGGCCAATCCCATGCATATTGTCTGTACATCGGGTCGCACAAATTGCATAGTATCATAAATAGCCATTCCAGATATTACCCATCCGCCAGGAGAGTTTATAAACAAATAAAGATCTTTGGTATCCTTTTCTATACTGAGATATATCATAAGACTAATAAGTTGATTCGAGATTTCGGTATCAACTTCTTGGCCTAAAAAAAATAATCTTTCTCGATAAAGTCGGTTGATTAGGATAAAATTTTATTCCTTAGGAGCCGTACAGGCACCTTTTGATGCATACGGTTCAATAAAAATTGTGAAAAAATCAATGTGTCGATTCCAACCCCCTTTTTTCATAGAAGGCTTTTCTTTGTAACTTTTAAGGTAAGGGCTTGCTCCCTTTTTAAAAGTAAAAGAAAAAATACGTTTTTGCCTCTTTTATTAGATATTATAATCCTATAATAAAATAATAAAACGATTGATTAAGCCTATCAGACTAACTTGATTCATTGATATTTTTTTTCATCGATATTCAGTTGAAATGGCGATGGTTTTTTCTTGTTCCTGAACGGGCTTCTTCCTTTTTTTATTACATTTTTTAGGTTTATGCTCTACCCCGAGTAAAAGGAAAAATTTGCCCGATTTTTATTTGCACATATAGGACAAATGAACCAAATACCGCGTCTTTTTTTTACTACTCATTCTTTTGTTTTTCAATTCATTTCTTTCACATGTCTTCTGTCAAATAGTCACCAAATTTTGAATTATATTATTTGATTTGATCAACAGTTTTAGATCACCCTGTTTAAATTTTTTGTATTTTTTAATATAAATTTTTATCATAATTTTGCATATCATAACAAGTAGTAATTAAAAAAATATTATATATTAATTATCAATTGGGTTTTTGCTAAACGGAGCCTGGATACTTCATTTTATTAGTCCGATCACGTAAACCATAAAAATTTTGGATAATCTAATATCAATCTAAATACTCCCTGCATTTAATTCCACTTTATTTTTTGCGCTTCGCGTTACAAATTTTTGATAATTAAATCAATCTTTTTGGGCGAAACAGAGGATATCTCGATCGAGGGAGAAAATGGGAAAATCCCATATAGCCCAATATATCTGACAAGTCGCACTATATGTCAACCCAAGATGTATCTCCTTCTCCAGGACTTCGAAAAGGTACTTTTGGAACGCCAATAGGCATGAAATGAAAAAAAAAGAGAATTAAGTTCTCTATTTCACTTTGATGTGGAAACGTAAGACTGGGGTTTCATTTTTTAATAATATTATCCTTTTTTCCTACTTTATTAATCATATTTAAATGAATCATATTTAATACATAAGTTGAATAAGCTAAAAAAAAATATAAAATAAAAGTAAAGTAAGAGAGAATGAATAAAAATAAAGTCAATTTTTTACGAATGGGCTTCTGAATGATGAACAACAATAGCTATCTTGGTTCATATAAAATAGGATTCACCCCCATTGCGTATTGGTACTTATCGGATATAGAATAGATCCGCTTCCCTTTTTTCCTATGAATCGAATTGTTCATTATTACTAACAGAATAGAACAAATATTAATCCTTTCTCCGAAAAAATTACCTAAAAAGGGGGGGTCCGTAGCATAGTTTTTTCCAATGCAATAAAGTTACATAGTGTCTATTTTTCGTTGATAAAGGGGTATTTCCATGGGTTTGCCTTGGTATCGTGTTCATACTGTTGTATTGAATGATCCCGGTCGTTTGCTTTCTGTTCATATAATGCATACCGCTCTGGTTGCTGGTTGGGCCGGTTCGATGGCTCTATATGAATTAGCTGTTTTTGATCCCTCCGACCCTGTTCTTGATCCAATGTGGAGACAAGGTATGTTCGTTATACCTTTCATGACTCGTTTAGGAATAACCAACTCATGGGGCGGTTGGAATATTACAGGAGGGACTATAACGAACCCGGGTCTTTGGAGTTACGAAGGGGTAGCCGCAGCACATATTGTGTTTTCTGGCTTATGCTTCTTGGCAGCTATTTGGCATTGGGCATATTGGGATCTAGAAATTTTTTGTGATGAACGTACAGGAAAACCTTCTTTGGATTTGCCTAAGATTTTTGGAATTCATTTATTTCTTTCAGGAGTGGCTTGCTTTGGTTTTGGCGCATTTCATGTAACAGGATTATTTGGTCCTGGAATATGGGTATCCGACCCTTATGGACTAACCGGAAAGGTCCAACCCGTAAACCCGGCGTGGGGCGTGGAGGGTTTTGACCCTTTTGTTCCGGGAGGGATAGCCTCTCATCATATTGCAGCAGGGACGTTGGGTATATTAGCGGGCTTATTCCATCTTAGTGTGCGTCCGCCTCAACGTCTATACAAAGGATTACGTATGGGTAATATTGAAACCGTCCTTTCCAGTAGTATTGCTGCTGTCTTTTTTGCAGCTTTTGTTGTTGCTGGAACTATGTGGTATGGTTCCGCAACTACTCCCATCGAATTATTTGGTCCTACTCGTTATCAATGGGATCAGGGATACTTTCAACAAGAAATATATCGAAGAGTTAGTGCTGGACTAGCTGAAAATCAAAGTTTATCAGAAGCTTGGGCTAAAATTCCTGAAAAATTAGCTTTTTATGATTATATTGGTAATAATCCAGCAAAGGGGGGGTTATTCCGAGCGGGTTCAATGGACAATGGGGATGGAATAGCTGTTGGATGGCTAGGACACCCCGTCTTTAGAAATAAAGAAGGGCGTGAACTTTTTGTACGCCGTATGCCTACTTTTTTTGAAACATTTCCGGTTGTTTTGGTAGACGGAGACGGAATTGTTAGAGCCGACGTCCCATTTAGAAGGGCAGAGTCTAAATATAGTGTCGAACAAGTAGGTGTAACTGTTGAGTTTTATGGTGGTGAACTCAATGGAGTTAGTTATAGTGATCCCGCAACTGTGAAAAAATATGCTAGACGGGCTCAATTGGGTGAGATTTTTGAATTAGATCGTGCTACTTTGAAATCCGATGGTGTTTTTCGTAGCAGTCCAAGAGGTTGGTTTACTTTTGGGCATGCTTCGTTTGCTCTACTTTTCTTCTTTGGACACATTTGGCATGGTTCTAGAACCCTTTTCAGAGATGTTTTTGCTGGTATTGATCCAGATTTGGATGCTCAAGTAGAATTTGGGGCATTCCAAAAACTTGGAGATCCAACTACAAAAAGACAAACAGTTTGATGCAACATTGTTTTTTTCTTATAGTTTCTGTTTGCGATTTTATTTAATTAGGTAGGGTAC